TTTCCGTAGTATTCTCTCGATTCTCTAGTTTCTTATCGTATCCATTTTTCATTTTTGCTTATTGAAATTTATGTGCAATATGGATTAATATTTAAAAATAAATATTACCTCTCCCTTTCCCTTTCAAAGAAATTGAATCAAAGAAATTGAAATGATTGAAGTTTTTCTATTTGGAATCGTTTTAGGTCTAATTCCTATTACTTTGGCTGGATTATTCGTAACTGCATATTTACAATACAGACGTGGTGATCAGTTGGACCTTTGATTAATTAATACCTTGCTTTTCTGACCTCCTTCGGATTCAAGAAAGGGGGAGGTCAAATTCAGATTGCTGTTCCATTTTTTACGTAAAAATTTCGACCTAAAAAAACAAGAACGGAATCACGCTCTGTAGGACTTGAACCTACGACATTGGGTTTTGGAGACCCACGTTCTACCGAGCTGAACTAAGAGCGCTTTCTTACCACGAAATTACAAAAAAAAAGACTGTAAGGAAAAAAAGTCTTTATTTTTTTTAACTACAATACATGTTGAAGGGCTATAGGATGATATATAATATGATATAAAATAGAAATTAAAGAGTAGGTATGTCATGTCCAATTTTTATTGATTTCAATGGACCCTCGTTATGGCTCTGGGGCGAAGTGATAGGTAGGGATGACAGGATTTGAACCCGTGACATTTTGTACCCAAAACAAACGCGCTACCAAGCTGCGCTACATCCCTTTCATTTCAATTCAATTGGATTACAATGTCATTGTAGAGAATTCCTGCCTTCTTTTCTATATACTTATTTTATTTTCTTCATTGATATACATATTATCTTGCTATTTCGATCTTTCTATTTCGTCTTTTTTTTTGATCTCATATCATTTTTTTATCATATAATAATAAACTTTTTTTTTATTATATGATATTCTATGGTATATGAAAAAATAAAATAGGAAAAAAGATATATATTTTGTTCTTTTAAGAAAAGGAAAATCTTATCTATCAAAGCGTTGTACATTTCAATTTGAATTCTGGATTCTGTGTACAAACCAAACGCAAGTGGCTTTTTTTTATATATACATCTGATCTTTTTTTATTTAACTATATATCCGATCTGATCATATATGTATTACCATTAGGTATTACAATAAATATTATTTATTACAATTATATTACAATTATTACAATAAGGAGGATTAAAAATGCGAGATCTAAAAACATATCTATCTGTAGCCCCGGTAATAAGTACTCTATGGTTCGGGGCTTTAGCCGGTCTATTGATAGAGATCAATCGCTTTTTCCCGGATGCGTTGACATTCCCGTTTTTTTCATTCTAGTAATTTTATTAACATAACAATAACGGGGGGTGTGAAGAAGATTAGAGATACAATTAAATATCTGTGACTGCTACCTCCTCTTCTTTATTTTTATTTTTATAAAAATTATTCTATATTTTTTTTTTTATAAATAAAAAAAAAATATAGAATAAAAGAAAGTTTATTCAACCGCAGCAAAATTCAGAGCGCGGGCCCCGTCTTCAAGTAAATTAACGTCAATTAAGAAAACGGAAATAAAAATGTAGCTAGGGCGAGAGTATCATATACGATGTTTAAATGAAATACTGTACTAAACTTCTAATTGAAATATATTTTCAAAGCATTGTATTACTTATTATTTTATTACTTTTTTTTTTATTAGGATATTGGGTTGCAATGAAATTTTTTATAATTTTATTTCTGGATTTGATTTCAAGCTAGCAACTTCGATTTTTTTTTTATTCCGCTCTTCTTCTCTTCAGATCGGAAAATCGAAGCGTTGAGTAAATAAAAAACCAAGGTGAGGGAGGGGCTCATGGCCAAGGGTAAAGATGTCCGAGTAAGAATTATTTTGGAATGTACCGGTTGTGTTCGAAACAATGTTAATAAGAAACCAAGAGGCATTTCCAGATATAGTACTCAAAAGAATCGACACAATACGCCTAATCGATTGGAATTGAGAAAATTCTGCCCCTATTGTTCCAAGCATACAATTCATGGGGAGATAAAGAAATAGACGGAAACGATAGCGGCTTTACAGGGAAGATGAAAAATGATATATTAACAAAAAATATCCTATTAGGATATAATATGGGAAGATAAAATCTATTTATAAAATTGTATATACAATTTTAATAAATTGAATATTGTAAATAATTTCAATATTGTAAATTCTATTTCAATATTGTAAATTCTATATTGAAATATAAACAAGAAAGAAGGAAAATCCTATTTCTTATAATTCTAAATCATTATCATTTTTGATCCGATCAAGTAAAAGAAATAGGATTTTCAAAATAAGGACTAAACAAACCATGGATAAATCCAAGCGACTTTTTTTTAAGTCCAAGCGACCCCTTCGTAGGCGTTTGCCCCCGATCCAATCGGGGGATCGAATTGATTATAGAAATATAAGTTTAATTACTCGATTTATTAGTGAACAAGGAAAAATATTATCTAGGCGGGTAAATAGATTAACTTTAAAACAACAACGATTAATTACTATTGCTATAAAGCAAGCCCGTATTTTATCTTTGTTACCTTTTCTTAATAATGAAAAACATTTTGAAAAAAAACGAATTGGTCGCTCGCACTTCTGGTCTTAGAACTAGAAAAAAATAGGGTTACTCTTCAATTGAATCAAAATCAAAATTCGAATCCGAGCTCAAATTAAATTGATATTTTGTTCGAAAAATCTGAAAATCTAGATTTGATTGTCGTCGTCTTGTAAGAAAAAAACGAATTGGAAAAAAAAATCGTTTTTTTTATCTAAATTCAAGTTTTTACTCAGTTTGGCTACCTGATCATATTCTCTTATTTTATCATATTAATTTCTATTCTACCTTCTCGGAATTCATTCTCCCGGAAATAACGTGTATGTAAAACATCCCGATGTACTCCTTCCACTTTCCTTATTTTCTAATGTCAGTCGAAATCATATAAAGACAATTCCTATTTAATATAGCTAGTTGCGCAAGTATTTTACGATTAAGAAGCAACTGTCTCTTGGACAGATTGTTTATGAATCTACTATAACTATAGGATACCGCGCTTTCGCGAATTACTGCATTTATCCGAGTGACCCATAAACGACGAAAATTTCTTTTGTGCTTATCTCTATCCCGATGGGCCGAAACCAAAGCTCTTATTTTTTGTTGAATAATAGTTCGAGTAAGTCTTGAATGCGCCCCTCGAAAACTTGATGTGAATAAACGAATTTTTGTTCTACGCCTCCGCGCTATATATCCTCGTCTAATTCTGGTCATTGAATAAACGAAACTTTGATGAATAACTAATAAATTTCTTTTCTTTCAGTTATTCGTTTTCCCCCTTCTATATTAACAAAACGGATTCTGCAAATGTATAAAATAATAATTCCAACGGCTTTTGCTACTATAACCTTCCCAACCACGATTTGTTCTTTTTTTTTCTAGGTATTTCGCCTAGAAAAAGAGAAAGAAAAAAAAAATTGTATTGATATTGTGTATCAAACAAAAACCGAATAAAAAAGTAATAACTAGAAATAGCTAAAAAATTAGTGGGTTCCATCGTTTCTATGGTTATTTCTTAAACGGTGAGGTCTGCTCTATACACCGGAGCCCCTTTCCTCATTTAATCATTTAATTAATGCTATTGCTAACTTGTACAGTTCATACTTTTTAGCTCTACTCATGAATTCTCCAGTAATAGTTCTTTCACAACGAGATCTATCTATACAGTAACGGTATTTAATTATGAAAATTAGCGGATTGGCTGACCCTGTTAGTCCGTTCTTGCAAGAGTAGGGGCATAACTTTCGGCCTTTTTTTATTTTAATTTAAATTTAAATAAGATTTCCCCTGCTTAACGACTAATCATTTGCTACCAATGGGAATTCTTTCTCATTTTAAATTGAAAATGGAGGTGATTAATGCACCAATGGAAACCATAAATTTGATACACAAGAGAGGGGTATGATAAATGTTTTTTTTTTTAGATAGCGAAGGGCTTTCTTCTATTCTATCCTATTCATCCATACTGCTCACGGATAGCGGAAAAAGGGTTTCCTTTATTTTATCTTATCCGAACCTATGATCTGAACGAGTCGCACATACACCCGAGTACATGTTCCTCGGCGCTGAGGGCATCCCCCAAGTGCGGGGGATTTGGTGACATTTCTGATTGGCTGTCTTGTGTTTCTAATAAGTTGTTTAATAGTTGGCATGTTGAATCGTATGCATAATGGGCTGGTTTAGATCGATCCTAACCGGACGATTATGAGTTATTTATTTTCTATATTAATTTTCTATATTAATAGTTAAAAAAAGAAAAATTAATAGTTAAAAAAAGAAAAGAATAAAAATAATAAATAAAATCGCAAACTGCGATTGCATAAAATTCTTGCTATTTTTTAGGCAACTGCTACAAGATCAACAATTCCATAAGCTTGGGCTTCTGTGGCTGACATAAAAACATCTCGTTCCATGTCTTCGGATACAACCCATAAGGGTTTCCCCGTTCTTTGTGCATAAACCCTTGTCAGGATTTCGCGAAGTTTCAGTAGTTCTTCTGCTTCCAGGACAAATTCTCTTGCTTGTGCTTCATAAAAACCAGCAATAGGTTGATGAATCATTACCCTGAGGATATAAGATAATCGATGGTTACTCTATCTCGGCTGATACGGTGACGAGAAAGAGAAGAGATAACGAATAATAAGAAAAAAAAAGATAAAATTGAACAACCGTACAGGCATTGTTTGCGCATTGCATACGGCTCCACAATAGAATTGACTTTTACCTTTCATTGAATAAAAACAGAGAATATTTCATTTCTCATGCCTAGATCGGTAAATAATACAATAACCGCCCTTCTTTTTTTTAGGAGTTAAAAAAATACTATGGTGGTTCCGTTGCTTTATTTCATGGGCGATTTAGCAATCCCAAAGTTTCTTTTTTCAAATGCAAATAAAAAAATAATATAATTTTTTTTTTCGTACTCTTTCATAACATAAATGTGTTAAGAGTCCCCGGGCGTGAAAACAAAAAAGTTTGTGACGCTGAAATAGATCCCGATAGATAAGATAAAATCGTAAATATCCCTATATCTCATACTAATCTTTCGATACATAATCTACCGTTTTAAAAAACAAGAAAAAAAAATTTCTTATATCGAATTCGAAATGCCATGCTATTATTACTTAATATTCATAGTTCAGACGGCGAAGGCATAGTTTTCTTTCAAATAAAAACCCATTGGCGCCGAGCGTGAGGGAATGCTAGACGTTTGGTAATTTGTCCTCCGACCAGGATAAAAGATCCCATTGAAGCGGCTAATCCCATGCATACTGTCTGTACATCCGGTCGCACGAATTGCATAGTATCATAAATAGCTATTCCGGGTATTACCCATCCGCCGGGAGAGTTTATAAATAAATACAAATCTTTGGTCTCACTCTCTATACTGAGATATACCATAAGACCGATAAGTTGATTCGAAATCTCGCTATCAACATCTTGACCTAAAAACAGTAATCTTTCTCGATAAAGTCGATTGATTAGGATAAAAAACTACCCCCTATAAACCGTACATGCACCTTTTGATGCATACGGTTCACCAAATAAATCGCGAAAAAAAAAAGAATCAATGTGTAGATTCCAGCCCCCCCCCCCTTTTTTTGCTAGTGAGTTCTGTCTAACTTCTATTCTAACGGAGGGCTTTTCTTCCATTTTTCAAGAAAGATGAGTTTTGATGTGTTTACATCTAAAAAAGAATTCATTAAACTTATCAAACTAACTTCATCATTGATGTATTTTTCATCGTGATCCAATTCAAATCGTGATGCCATTTTCTTGTTCCCAAAGGGTCTTATTCAATTCTTTTAGGTTTGCGCTCTACTCCGAGTAAAGATCCGCCCGATTTTGATTTGCACATATAGGGCAAGGCAAATGCCCCCATACCACACCCTTTTGCTACACTTTTTTTTCATTTCATGCTTTACGCCGAATATTTAATGTATTCATCATATTATTCCATTGATTATGATTATCAATTTGATATTACTTCTACTTATCTACTTAATAACTTATTAACTTATCTACTTATAAATTCTAAATTAAATAGAATAGGATACAAGTAGTAATGCTCGATATATTACTTTACTGATTGGTTTTTTCTAAACGAAGCCTGGATACTTCATTTTATTGGTCCAAACAAGCAAGCCAACCATAAATTATTCTAAATTGGATAATATTAATCTGTATACCCCAAAAAGGAAAGCAATTGCACTTAATTTTATTTCACGCTCCCAATTTTTGATGATTTAGATTTAATCAATCTTTCTTGGGCGAAACAGAGTATATCCCGATCGGGGGGGAGAACGGGAAAATCCCATATGACCCAATATATCTGACAAGTCGCACTATATGTCAATCCAAATTGAATCGTCCTCTCCAGGATTTCGAAAAGGAACTTTTGGAACACCAATAGGCATTTAATGAAAAAAAAAATGAAATACTCTAATTCATCACTTTGATGTGAAAGCGTAACAATGAATTTTTTTTTCATAAAGTGTTAATAAGATTGGGCTTTATCATATTTTATGTTTAGATTCAATAAGTTCATAAAAAAACTAAATCTTAAATAAAGTAAAGGGGGACAAACTTAAAAAGTAAAATTCTTACAAATATGATTAGGCCCTTTGAATGATGAACAAATATGTATGCATTCGCTCATAGATAAAGATAGATGGCCAACCCTGCCATTGCGTATTGTTACTTATCGGGTATAGAATAGATCTGCTGCCCTTGTTTCTTACAAACCGAATTCTTACATTATTACTAAAATAGTACTAAAATAAAAATAGTAATCCTTTCCCCGAGATAATCCACTGAAAAGTGGAAATATATAACATAGTTTTTTCAGTGCAATAAAGTTACATAGTGTCTATTTTTCGTTGATAAAGGGGTATTTCCATGGGTTTGCCTTGGTATCGTGTTCATACTGTTGTATTGAATGATCCCGGTCGTTTGCTGTCTGTCCATATAATGCATACAGCTTTGGTTGCTGGTTGGGCCGGCTCGATGGCTCTATATGAATTAGCAGTTTTTGATCCCTCCGATCCTGTTCTCGACCCAATGTGGAGACAAGGCATGTTCGTTATACCTTTCATGACTCGTTTAGGGATAACCAATTCATGGGGCGGTTGGAGTATCACTGGAGGAACCGTAACGAATCCGGGTATTTGGAGTTATGAAGGTGTGGCTGGAGCTCATATTGTGTTTTCTGGCTTGTGCTTCTTGGCAGCTATCTGGCATTGGGTGTATTGGGATCTAGAAATATTTTGTGATGAACGTACGGGAAAACCTTCTTTGGACTTGCCCAAGATCTTTGGAATTCATTTATTTCTCTCGGGGGTGGCTTGTTTTGGGTTTGGCGCTTTTCATGTGACCGGATTGTACGGTCCTGGAATATGGGTGTCCGACCCTTATGGACTTACCGGAAGGGTACAATCTGTAAGTCCGGCATGGGGTGTGGAAGGTTTTGATCCTTTTGTTCCGGGCGGAATAGCCTCTCATCATATTGCAGCAGGGACATTAGGCATATTAGCGGGCCTATTCCATCTTAGTGTCCGTCCGCCTCAACGTCTATACAAAGGATTACGTATGGGAAATATTGAAACCGTCCTTTCCAGTAGTATCGCTGCTGTCTTTTTTGCAGCCTTTGTTGTTGCTGGAACTATGTGGTATGGTTCAGCAACTACCCCGATTGAATTATTTGGTCCGACTCGTTATCAATGGGATCAAGGATACTTCCAGCAAGAAATATATCGAAGAGTTGGTGCTGGGCTAGCCGAAAATCAAAGTTTATCTGAAGCTTGGTCTAAAATTCCTGAAAAATTAGCTTTTTATGATTACATCGGCAATAATCCGGCAAAGGGCGGATTGTTCAGAGCAGGCTCAATGGACAATGGGGACGGGATAGCTGTTGGGTGGTTAGGACATCCTATCTTTAGAGATAAAGAAGGGCGTGAACTTTTTGTACGCCGCATGCCTACTTTTTTTGAAACATTTCCGGTTGTTTTGGTAGACGGAGACGGAATTGTTCGAGCTGATGTTCCTTTTCGAAGGGCAGAGTCGAAGTATAGTGTCGAACAAGTAGGTGTAACTGTTGAGTTCTATGGTGGCGAACTAAATGGGGTCAGTTATAGCGATCCTGCCACTGTGAAAAAATATGCTAGGCGCGCTCAATTGGGTGAAATTTTTGAATTAGATCGTGCTACTTTGAAATCCGATGGTGTTTTTAGGAGCAGTCCAAGGGGTTGGTTTACTTTTGGGCATGCTTCATTTGCTCTGCTCTTCTTCTTCGGACACATCTGGCATGGTGCTCGAACTTTGTTCAGAGATGTTTTTGCTGGGATTGATCCAGATTTAGACGCTCAAGTTGAATTTGGAGCATTCCAGAAACTGGGGGATCCAACTACAAGAAGACAAGTAGTTTGATACACCATTGATCTCTTACTTTTCACCTCTCCTCTATTTTTTTTTTTATTTGAAAGAAGGTAACGACGATATTTTAATTTGAATTGCCACCCTTTCTTTGAATCTTGCTCTTTTTTTTTTTTTTTTTAGCTGGAGGGTGATCCAAAATAAACAGGTATGGAAGTTATAATTGTAAACCACAATCGAATCTATGGAAGCATTGGTTTATACATTTCTCTTAGTTTCGACTTTAGGAATAATTTTTTTCGCTATCTTTTTTCGAGAACCGCCTAAAGTTCCAACTAAAAAGATGAAATGATTTTTCATCATCTTAGTTATTTTTCATTATCTTAGTTGAAGGAAAGAGCTTCCTAAGATTTGGAAGCTCTTTCCTTCAACTAGTCCCCGTGTTCTTCGAAGGGATCCCTTAGTTGTTGAGAGGGTTGCCCAAAAGCAGTATATAAGGCATACCCCGTAAAACTTACAAGTAAACCAGATATAGAGATGGCGACTAGGGTTGCTGTTTCCATTATTATCTATTTCAAGACAAGACCGCGATGGATCTATGCTAATTTATTTACAACAGAATGCTATACAAAGTCAACAGATCTTAATTAATACAAAATAAAAATAGTACTTATGGCTACACAAAGCATTGAGGGCAGTTCTAAGTCTGGTCCAAGACGAACTTTTGTAGGGACTTTATTGAAACCGTTGAATTCGGAATATGGTAAAGTAGCTCCGGGATGGGGGACTACTCCTTTGATGGGTGTCGCAATGGCTTTATTTGCGATATTCTTATCTATTATTTTGGAGATTTATAATTCTTCTGTTTTATTGGATGGAATTTCAATGAATTAGATTTAATTTACAAGAATAGTGAAGTCCTCGTTTTTCAATACAAAGCGAAGCGTTTGGATCTCGGATTTTTTTAGCCCATCCCTATTCTATTTTGGTAGTTCGATCGTGGAATTTATTTCTTTCTGTATTTTTGGAATATGAGTGTGCGACTTGTTATAATGGATCCTATTGATAGTACAGAGGATGGGTCTGTCATCTTGATAGAGATGGGGTTTTTACTTCGTCAGGTATTTATTCGAGTATTTGGAGCACGGAATATATGAAATAGATTACGAATTAGTCCAACTATGATTCATATTTAATATAGAGAGAGAGATCCCGCGACCGGACTACAACAAAAAATTTCAAAGAATTAGAGATTAGAGTTAGAGAGTATAAATTGAAAGATTTTTCTTTTTTCAAACTCTTTGTATATTCATTCTTTCTTACTTTTGATCCATTTTTTTTTGGATTTTTAGTCATTATATTAAATAAGCGATGATACAACGGTTTTGACTCATGCAATCTTTGGGCTTAGTTTGAAGATTTTATTGAATCATCGTGGTTCTAGTATGAATCTGAGGTTTCAGTCGATTTATAGGATCTTAACAAGAAAATTCCTATCAATCAATAAAAAAAAACAACATTAAGGTGGTATTACATACAAATAAAAAGAAA